GTTCTTGTAGTTAAGGTTTGTATAACGACAGCTTTTCGGGCTGTAAGTCTTGGAGAAAAGCCAAGCAAGAATGTTATGGCCTATTTTGTGCTTTTTCTTGGTCTGGCTTTTGTTTTGGGGGGTTTGGCGGTTGCGTCTAATCCGTCGCCTTACTATGGGGTAGTGGGGCTGGTGCTAGCCTCTGTGATGGGGTGTGGGTGGTTGTTGAGTTTGGGGGCTTCTTTTATTGCATTGGTGTTGTTTATGGTGTATCTAGGGGGAATGCTGGTGGTGTTTGTTTATTCTGTGGCTTTGGCGGCGGACCCTTTTCCTGAAGCTTGGGGGAGCTGGCGTGTTTTGAGTTATGGGGTGGGTTTTGTTTTGGTGCTTGTCTTGGGGGTAGTGGTGGGAGGTTTGGCAGAGTGTTGGAAGTTGGGTGTAGTTACTGTTGACGCTGGAGGTGTGTTTTCTGTTCGGGTGGACTTTAGTGGAGTGGCTATGTTTTATTCGTGGGGGGCGGGGATGTTTTTGGTGGCGGGGTGGGGGTTGTTACTGACTTTGTTTGTGGTTTTAGAGCTTGTGCGGGGGTTGTCTGGTGGGGCGATTCGGGCTGTTTAGTTGGGGTTCAGGAGATAGTTTAATGTAAAAATGCCAGCTTTGGGAGCTGGCGATAGAGGTTTAAGTCCTCTTTTTCTGAGGGGAGAACTCTAAGAAGAGGTGGGTCTTCAGTCTTTGGTTTACAAGACCAATGTTTTTATAAACTATTAGAGTATTTTAGTGGTGGAGTAGTTTGTTTTCTAGGGCCCCGATGGTGGGGAATAGAATGAGGAGGATGGTGAAGTAGGTAATGGAGGCTAGTTGGCCGATAATGATGAATGGGTGTTCAACTGGTTGGCTGCCTACTCATGTGAGAATGAGGAGGTTGGTAACTAGGGCTCAGAATAGGATTTGAGAGAGGGGGCGGAATGTTATTGACCGCTGCTTGGACATATGTAGTAGGGGGCTTAAGAATAGGATTAGCACGGAGGCAGTGAGGGCTAGCACTCCTCCTAGTTTATTGGGGATTGAGCGTAGGATGGCATATGCGAATAGGAAATATCATTCTGGCTTAATATGGGGGGGAGTTACCAGGGGGTTTGCTGGTGTGAAGTTTTCTGGGTCTCCTAGTAGGTTGGGGGAGAAGAGGGCTAGGGAGGTTAGGAGGAGGAGTATTACTGTGAATCCTAGGATGTCCTTTAGGGCAAAGTATGGGTGGAATGGGATTTTGTCGCAGTTGGATGTGATGCCTAGTGGGTTGTTTGAGCCTGATTCGTGGAGGAATGTCAGGTGAATTAGGACTAGGCCTGCGATTATGAACGGGAGGAGAAAGTGTAGGGCGAAGAATCGTGTCAGGGTTGGGTTGTCAACGGAGAATCCCCCTCAGGCCCATTCTACTAAGGTTTGGCCGATGTATGGGATGGCTGAGAATAGGTTGGTGATGACGGTGGCGCCTCAGAACGATATTTGCCCTCATGGTAGGACATAGCCCACGAAGGCGGTTGCTATGAGGGTGAGTAGGAGGATGATGCCCGTGTTTCAGGTTTCTTTGTAGAGGTAGGATCCGTAGTAGAGTCCTCGTCCGATGTGTAAGTAGATGCAGATGAAGAAGAATGAGGCTCCGTTGGCGTGGAGGTTGCGAATTAGTCAGCCGTACTGTACGTTGCGACATGTATGTGCGACGGATGAGAAGGCCAGTGTTGTGTCTGCGGTGTAGTGTGTGGCTAGTAGAAGGCCGGTCAGGATTTGTGTTATTAGGCAGATTCCTAGGAGGGATCCGAAGTTTCATCAGGCGGAGATGTTTGAGGGGGTGGGGAGGTCGATTAGGGAGTTGTTGATTGTTTTTAATAGTGGATGAGATTTCCGGAGGTTGGGGGCCATTAGTCAGTCTGTGCGTGAGTAGTGCGGCGACTAGGATAGAGAGGGCGAATGATCCCAGGTAGGTTTTGATGAGTCCTGTGTGCAGGGTGGTAGTGGCCTTGGCGGCGGTTTGTTGGAGGTTGGCGAGACCTTCTGGGCCTACTTTCTTATACCAGGAGAGGTCGATTAGGTTTTGGGCGATTTTTTGTCCGTTGCTTAGTAATTCTGTCGAGCTGGAGCGGTGGACCAAGGGGTTGAAGTATCCTAGGGTGGCGGAGAAGTTAGAGTAAGGGTTTTGTTTTGGCTGGGTGAAGGTGCGAGTTATGTTTGAGAGTTCTAGGGCTAAGATGAGGCCTAGGATGGTGACGGTAATGGCAGCGGTTTTTGTGGTAGTTGGCATGGTTATTGGGGGGGTATTTGTTGGGGGGATGGTGGATGAGATGAGTAGGCCAGCTAGGATGCTCCCTAGGGCGAGGCGGGTGATGGGGTTAGATAGTGTGGGGTTGTTTTCGTCTATGGGGGTGAGTGTCGGGATGCGGGTGGGTCCTGTTTGGACTAGAAGGATTATTCGTAGGCTGTATGTTGCGGTGAATGCTGTAGCTAGGAGGGTTAGGAGGAGTGCTCAGGTGTTTACGTATGAGGTGTTTAAGTTTTCGATGATTAGGTCTTTTGAGTAGAATCCAGCAAGGAAGGGTGTTCCCATGAGGGCTAGGTTTCCGATAGTCAAGCATGTGGTGGTTGTGGGGAGTATTTTTTGGAGGCCTCCTATTTTTCGAATGTCTTGTTCCCCATTGAGGCAGTGGATGATGGATCCGGAACATAGAAACAGTATGGCCTTGAAGAAGGCATGAGTTGAGATATGGAGGAATGCTAGTTGGGGGAGATTTAGGCCGATGGTAACTATCATGAGGCCTAGTTGGCTGGATGTGGAGAAAGCAACGATTTTTTTGATGTCATTTTGAGTGAGGGCGCAAGTAGCTGCAAATAGTGTGGAGAGGGCACCTAGGCATAGGCATGTGGTGAGGGCGGTTTGATTGGTAGTTAGAAGTGGATGGGTGCGGATGAGTAGGAAGATTCCGGCCACTACTATGGTGCTGGAGTGGAGTAAGGCGGAGACTGGGGTGGGGCCTTCTATGGCAGCAGGTAGTCAGGGGTGGAGTCCAAATTGGGCGGATTTACCGGTGGCAGCTAGGATAAGGCCTAGTAGGGGGAGTGTTGGTGTTTGGGGAGAGTGTGAAAGTTGGATTTCTCAGGAGTTTGTGGATGAAGCAAGTCACGCTATGCTTAGGATGAGACCGATGTCGCCGATTCGGTTGTAGAGCACGGCTTGTAGTGCAGCTGTGTTGGCTTCTGCTCGGCCGTGCCATCAGCCAATTAGTAGGAATGACATGATTCCTACGCCTTCTCATCCGATGAATAAAAGAAATATATTGTTTGCGATGGTTAGTGTTAATATGGCGATTAGGAATATTAGGAGGTAGGAGAAGAATTTGGTGATGTGGGGCTCTGTGGCTATGTATCAGGATGCGAATTGGAGGATGGATCATGTTACGAATAGGGCAATGGGGAAGAATGTTATGGAGTATTGGTCTATTTTGAAGCTGATAGGGATTTTGAAGTTTATGATGAATTTTCATTCTCAGTTGGACATGATGCTTTCTGTGTTAGAGTGCATAAATAGTAATGCGGGTATTAGGCTAATTAGGAAGGCGGTTTTGATAGTGCGGGTGATGGAGGTTGGGGAATTTTGGTAGGATTTTGATAGCAGAGGAAGTAGTATGGGTGTCAGGATGGTGGCTAGGGTAAGAAGTATGAAGGTGTTAAGGAGTAGTGCAATTTCCACTACTTTTACTTGGATTTGCACCAAGATGAATGGCTCCTAAGACCAGTGGATTGCTATTATCCTTTAAAAGTAAGGGGGCTGAGGTTTTATGCTCAGATGCGAGAATTAGCAGTTCTTGTTGGGTTGGACCTCCCCCTCGGCAGGCAAGAAGGGTCTCGCTTCTATTTTTAGAATCACAATCTAATGTTTGGGTTAAACTATGCCTGCATAAGGGAGTTCCTGAGATTAGTTCTGGTTTTATGATCAGGAGAAGTGCGGGGGTAATGTGAAGTGCTATTAGGAGGTGTTCTCGTGTGTTTGAGTTTTGTATGGAGGTGATGTGGGTTGGTAGTGGTCCCCGTTGGGTTATTAAGAGCATGAATAGGGTGTAGGAGGCGGTTAGTAGGGTTGCAGTTCCTGTTAGGATGATGGTGAAGGGGGATCAGTTGAATAGGGTGGTTATGATAGTTAATTCTGCTATGAGGTTGGTGGTTGGGGGTAGTGCTATGTTTGTGAGGTTGGCAAGTAGCCATCAGGTGGCTATTAGGGGAAGTAGGGGCTGTAGGCCTCGTGTTAATAGAAGGATTCGGCTGTGTGTGCGTTCATAGTTTGTGTTAGCTAGGCAGAAGAGTATGGAGGAGGTAAGTCCATGGGAGATTATCAGGATTATTGCGCCTGTAAATGATCAGTGGGTTTGGATTGTGCTTGCGGCGATGACTAGGCCTATGTGGCTGACGGAGGAGTAGGCAATTAGTGATTTTAGGTCTGTTTGGCGCAGGCAAATTGAGCTTGTCATGAAGGCTCCTCATAGGGCGAGGGTGAGGAATGGATAGTGTAGGTGGGTTGAAAGGGGGCCAATTAGTAGGGTGGCTCGTATGATGCCGTAGCCTCCTAGTTTTAGTAGTAGGGCTGCTAGTAGTATGGATCCGGCAATTGGGGCTTCGACGTGGGCTTTGGGTAATCAGAGGTGTAGGCCGTATAGGGGGGCTTTTACTATAAATGCCGTTAGTAGGGCGAGGCTAAGCAGGAGGGTTGATCAAGAGCCGATAGGTAGCGGATGGGTGAGTTTTAGCATTGTAAGGTGTAAGGAGCCTGTTAGCGTGTGGAGGTATAGGATTGCAATTAAGAGGGGTAGTGAGCTTGCGAGGGTATAGAATAGAAGGTAGATGCCAGCACTTAGTCGCTCTGGCTGGTTTCCCCATCGTGTGATTAGGATGAGGGTGGGGATTAGGGTAGCTTCGAATGAGATGTAAAATAGTATAAGTTCGACGGTGGAAAAGGCTAGGATGATGAATGGTTGGACTAGGACTAGGGTGGTGATGAAGATTCGCTTGCGGATTAGGGGTTCGTGTTGGAGGTGGTTTTGGCTTGCCAGTATTATGAGCGGGAGTAGTCAGCAGGATAGCGTTAGGAGGGGGGAGGAGATTTGATCGATGCCTGTTCATAAGGTTAGGTTTTTGTGGGGGTAGTATGATGGGAGAAGTCATTGGAGGCTGAGGGTGGCAATGAGGAAGCCATGTATGGTGGTGTTGGTTCATAAATTTTTGGATGGGGATAGAATGGCTGTGGGAAGGAGCATGATTGTTGGGATGATGATTTTTAGCATTGTAGAAGGTTTAGGTTGTGGAGGTGGTCTGAGCCGTGGGTTCGTGTGGAGGCAACCAGTATGGCCAAGCCGGTGCCGGCTTCGCAGGCTGAGAAGGTTAGTATGAGAATAGGGACTAGGGTGGGGGATGTAACTTGATTTTCTACTGGTCATGTGGATAGGGCGATGTATATTGATAATATTATGCTTTCTAGGCAGAGGAGGGCTGAGATTAGGTGTGTTCGGTGAAAGGCTAATCCTAAGCTGCTTAGTGTGTATGAGGAGTAGAAGCATAGGTGTAGCAAGGACATGGAGAAAGTCATAGGGTTTTACTATGGTTTGTTGAGCCGAAATCAACTGTCTTGGTTAGACTAACTTTCTGTTTATTCTGCCCACTCTAGGCCTCCTTGTATTCATTCATAGATGAGTCCTAGTGTGAGGAGTAAAATGATGGTAGAGGCTCAGGTTAGAGTGGTAGTTGGGGATTGGAGTTGGATGGCTCATGGGAGGGGGAGTAGGAGTGCAATTTCTAGGTCGAATAGGAGGAATAGGATTGCTACTGAGGAAGAATCGTACTGAGAATGGGAGCCGTGCGGATCCGAGGGGGTCGAAGCCGCATTCGTATGGGGATAGTTTTTCTGAGTCTGGATTCGTTTGGGCAAGTCAGAAGTTTAGTAGGGATAGGGCAGTACTTAGGGTCAGGGAGAGGGTGAATATGAATGTGATTGTGTTGATTGCTCTTCTCTGGGGTTTTACCAGATTTTAGAGAGTGGAAGTCAATTGTAATTAGTATACTAGAAGAGCATGATCCTCATCAGTAGATGGTTATGTAGAGGAATAATCAGATGACGTCTACGAAGTGTCAGTATCAGGCTGCAGCTTCAAATCCAAAGTGGTGGTTAGATGTGAAATGGAATTTAATTAGTCGGAAGAGACAGACTGTTAGGAAGGAGGATCCAATGATTACGTGTAGGCCGTGGAATCCTGTAGCGACGAAGAAAGTTGAGCCATATACGCTATCGGCGATTGAGAACGGTGCTTCGTGGTATTCTATTGCTTGGAGGGTGGTGAAGTATAGTCCTAGGAGGATTGTTAGGGTTAATGCTTGGATAGCTTGTTTTTGGTTTCCCTCGGTGATGCTGTGGTGGGTTCATGTCACGGTAACACCGGAAGCCAGTAGGATAGCAGTGTTTAGTAGAGGGACCTCTAGGGGATTTAGGGGCTTAATTCCTGTGGGGGGTCATTGGCCTCCGAGTTCGGGGGTTGGAACTAAGCTAGAGTGAAAGAATGCCCAGAAAAAGCCGAGGAAGAAGAATGCTTCGGATGTAATGAAGAGGATTATTCCGTATCGCAGACCTTTTTGTACTGTGGGGGTATGGTGACCTTGAAAGGTCCCTTCGCGTACGATGTCTCGTCACCATTGTAGTATGACTAAGCCTATGGCTAATAAGCCTAGGGTAAGGAGTTGCGGGGAGTTGTAGTGAAATCATATGGTTAGTCCGGATGTAGTGAGGAGGGCGGCAGTTGCGCCGAAGATGGGTCAGGGGCTTGGGTCTACTATGTGGTAGGAATGTGCTTGGTGGGCCATTAGATGTTTTCTTGTAAGTATAAGCTTAGTAGGAGGACGAATACGTAGGCTTGGATTATAGCTACTGCTACTTCTAAGATGGTGAGTAGGAATAAGATTGTGGCGGTTAAGACAGATACTGTTGGTATGATGGGGAGGAGGGCAGTAGTGGCTGTAGAGATAAGTTGGATGAGTAAGTGGCCTGCTGTGAGGTTGGCGGTGAGGCGGACGCCCAGGGCCAGTGGGCGGATGAGGAGGCTTGTAGTTTCGATTATAATTAGGGCGGGGATGAGGGGTGTGGGGGTGCCTTCGGGTAGGAGATGGCCTAGGGAAATCGAGGGTTGATTTCGTAAACCTGTTAGTAAGGTGGCGAGTCAGAGGGGGAAGGCTAGGGCTATGTTTATGGATAGTTGGGTGGTTGGGGTGAATGTGTAAGGTAATAGGCCTAGAAGGTTGATTGTGAGTAGAAGTGCTATTAGTGATGTTAGGATAATTGCTCATTTATGGCCTTTTTTGTTTAATGGGGTCATTAGTTGTTTTGTGACTAGGCTCAGGAGTCATAGTTGGAGGGTGGAAAGGCGATTGGTAATTCATCGGTTGTTAGGTGAGGGGAATAGTAGTGCTGGGAATAGTATTGATAAGAGGATTAGGGGAACTCCTAAGAGGCATGGGCTTGTGAATTGGTCGAAGAAGCTTATGATCATGGTCAGGGTCAGGGGAGGGGTTTTGTGGGGGTGATTATTTTGCTAGTGGGGGGATTGGTTGTTAGGAATGTTAGAAGTTTTGGTTGGATAATCAATGAGTAGGTCAATCATGATGCTAGTATAATGAGGAATCATGGGTTTGGATTGAGTTGTGGCATATCATTAAGGAGGGCGGTGGGTTCCTCTTTCTTTAGCTTAAAAGGCTAATGCTAGTACATAGCTTCTCAATGGTTATGAGGATAGTGTGGATGATCAGTTTTCGAAGTGAGTGAGGGGAGTGGATTCTACAACGATTGGCATGAAGCTATGATTGGCGCCGCAGATTTCTGAGCATTGGCCGTAGAAAATTCCTGGCCGGGTGGTGATGAAGGATGTTTGGTTTAGTCGGCCGGGGATTGCATCAGTTTTTACTCCTAGGGTAGGGATCGCTCAGGAGTGAAGTACATCGTCGGCAGTGACGATGATGCGGATGAGTGATTCTATGGGGATAACAATGCGATGGTCGGTTTCTAGAAGTCGGAAGTGGCCTAAAGGGAGTTCTGTTGTTGGGGTTATGTAGGCGTCGAATGTTAAGTCTTTAAAGTCTGTGTATTCATAGGATCAGTACCACTGGTGGCCGATGGCTTTAAGAGTGAGGTCTGGCTCGTCAATTTCATCTATTATGTATAGGATTTGTAGAGATGGGAGGGCGAGCAGGATGAGGACAATGGCGGGGAGAATTGTTCAGATTAGTTCGATTTCTTGTGCGTCAACAGTGCTAGAGGATAGTTTTTCTGTTAGTATTAATGCGAGAAGATAGAGGACCAGGCTGCAGATTGCTAGTGCGACTATTAGGGCATGATCATGAAATTCTACCAGTTCTTCTATGATGGGGGAGGAGGCGTCTTGAAATCCGAGTTGTGAGTGATTAGCCACGTGAGATGTACAGGGTTTTCACCTATAATTTAGTCTTGACAAGGCTATGTAATTAGTTTACTAACGTCTCATAAGAAAGAAGCATAAGTGGTTTAATGCGGCTGGCTTGAAACCAGTGTAAGAGGGTTCGATTCCTTCCTTTCTTGGATTTGAACGAAGGCTGGCTCTTCAAAGGTGTGGTATGGGGGTGGGCAACCGTGGATTCATTCAATATTGGTGGGAGTTAGCTCTGGCTGTGAAACTTTTCGTTTGGATGCGAGGGCTTCTCAAATCATGAATATTAGTATAATTACGGCTGTTATGGAGATGAGTGAGCCGATGGAGGATACGGTGTTTCAGAGGGTGTAGGCATCTGGGTAGTCGGAGTATCGTCGTGGTATTCCAGCCAGGCCTAGGAAGTGCTGGGGGAAGAAGGTTAGGTTTACGCCCGTGAATATGACTCCAAAGTGTGTTTTGGCTCATGTTGGGTGTAGGGTGTAGCCTGTGAAAAGGGGGAATCAGTGAGTGAATCCGGCTAGGATGGCAAAGACGGCCCCTATTGAGAGGACATAGTGGAAGTGGGCTACTACGTAATATGTGTCGTGGAGAGCAATATCTAGTGAGGAGTTGGCTAGGACGATTCCGGTGAGACCTCCAATAGTGAAGAGGAAGATGAAGCCAAGGGCCCATAGTATTGGAGGGTCTCACTTGATGGTTCCTCCGTGTAGGGTAGCAAGTCAGCTAAAGACTTTAATGCCGGTTGGAATGGCAATGATTATTGTGGCGGATGTGAAGTAGGCTCGAGTGTCAACGTCTATTCCCACTGTGAACATGTGGTGGGCTCATACGATGAAGCCTAGGAATCCAATTGACAGTATTGCTCAAACTATGCCTATGTAGCCGAAAGGTTCTTTTTTACCAGCGTAGTATGCTACTACGTGTGAGATAATTCCAAAGCCAGGAAGGATTAGAATGTAGACTTCTGGGTGTCCGAAGAATCAAAATAGGTGTTGGTATAGGACAGGATCACCTCCTCCGGCTGGGTCAAAGAATGTAGTATTTAGGTTTCGGTCAGTTAGGAGCATGGTAATACCTGCGGCCAGTACGGGCAGGGAGAGGAGGAGTAGGACAGCGGTAATTAGGACGGACCATACGAATAGCGGGGTTTGGTATTGTGATAGGGCGGGTGGCTTTATGTTGATGGCAGTTGTAATAAAATTAATTGCACCCAGGATAGAGGAGACACCAGCTAAGTGGAGGGAGAAAATGGTTAGGTCTACTGAGGCTCCGGCGTGGGCTAAGTTGCCAGCTAATGGGGGGTATACTGTTCATCCTGTGCCTGCGCCGGCTTCCACGGTGGCGGAGGCTAAGAGGAGTAGGAAAGAGGGGGGGAGTAGTCAGAAGCTTATGTTGTTTATACGAGGAAAAGCTATGTCTGGGGCGCCGATTATGAGCGGTACGAGTCAGTTGCCGAATCCTCCGATTATAACTGGCATTACTATGAAGAAGATTATTACAAAGGCGTGGGCGGTGACAATTACATTGTAGATTTGGTCGTCGCCTAGGAGTGTGCCTGGTTGGCCGAGTTCTGCACGGATGAGGAGGCTTAAGGCAGTGCCAACTATGCCTGCTCATGCGCCGAAGATTAGGTATAGCGTGCCGATATCTTTGTGGTTGGTTGAGAATAGTCATCGGTTGATGAAGGTCACGGGTAAGATGGCCGAGTGTGTTCAGGCGTTAGGCTGTAGACCTTTTTACAGAGGTTCAATTCCTCTTCTTATCGGCCCTGTGGTGAAGTTCATGTTGAGTTGCAAGCTCATTGATGTACATTGAAAATGTACCGGGGTCTAGTAGGCAGAAGCCTGTTGGTTTGGGCGTTTAGCTGTTAACTAGAATAATTTGTGGGATCGAGGCCCACCTGTCTAGGTTGAGGCCCTGGCTTAATTAAAGTGTCTGAGTTGCATTCAGGAGATGTAGGGTAGTGTCCTACGGGTCTTAGTGGGCATAGTGGCAGAAACTAAGAGGGTCTAACTCTTGTTTAAGGCTTTGAAGGCCTTCGGTTTAGGGGACTATCCTAAGTTTCTTAGATGGTTGTTAGGATTATGGGGGAGAGTGGTAGGAGGAGAATAGATAGTGAGGTTAGGATGGCAATTGATGGGGTTGTTGGTTTGTTGATGTGCCATCGTTTTATGTAATTAGCGGAGTTTGGTGGAAGTGTGATTGTTGAGTGGTATGCAAGGCGAAGGTAGAAGAACAGTCCTAGGAGTGAGAGGATGGCGATGATTGTGCCTGTTGGGGTTATTTCTTGTTTAGTTAGTTCTTGGAGGATGAGTCATTTTGGCAGGAAGCCTGTTAAGGGGGGAAGACCTGCTAGGGATAGGAGCGTTAGTATGAGTATTGCATTTAGCATTGGGGCTTTGGCTCATGAAGTTATAGCAGCTGATAGGTTGAGGGTTTTAGTTGTGTTGAGGGTTAAGAATACGGCAGTAGTTATTGTGACGTATAGGTAGAAGGCCAGGAGGGCTAGTTTGGGGCTATAGGCAATGATGATGGTTATTCAGCCTAGGTGGGAGATGGAGGAGAAGGCTAGGATTTTTCGGGTTTGCGTCTGGTTTAGCCCTATTCACCCACCGAGGGCGGTAGAGGCGATGGCTATGGTGGTGAGTAGGGCTGGGTCTAGGGAATTTGATGTCAGGAGCATGATTGTGGTGGGAGGAAATTTTATTGCTGTTGATAGGAGCAGGGCGGTTGTCAGAGGGGAGCCTTGAAGTGCTTCTGGAAATCAAAAGTGGAATGGGACTAGGCCTAATTTTATTGCAATGGCTGTTGTTAATAGGAGGCAGGAGGTTGAGTGGGTTATTTGGGTGATGTCTCATTGTCCTGTATGTCAAGCATTGATTGTGCTCGAGAATAGGATTAAAGCGGAAGCGGCTGCTTGGACTAGGAAGTATTTGATTGCGGCTTCGATGGCTCGGGGATGGTGTGATTTTGAGATGAGTGGGATGATGGCGAGGGTGTTAATTTCTAGTCCGGTCCATGCCATTACTCAGTGGTTGCTTGAAATTGTGATGGTTGTCCCCAGGAGAAGGCTTGCGGAGGTGATTAGTTTTGCGTGGGGGTTCATTAGTAGAGGAGGGGGTTGAACCGTCATTTTCGGGGTATGGGCCCGATAGCTTTGTTAGCTTACTCTACTAGAAAATAATATAAGGGAAGTATGAAGGGTTTTGATCTCTTACGTGTAGGTTCGACTCCTACTTTTCTAAGGGTGGGATGTTAGGAAATGAGAGGGTTGGCGTACCTCTATGTTCACTTTATCATAGTGACCCTTTAGCATTCAGGCACATTTCCTTAGGTAAGGAGGGAGGCCTGCGAGGCAGATTGGTATGCTGGTGTGTCAGAGGCACAGGGCGAGTGTTATGGGGAGGAAGCTTTTTCAGAGTAGGTGTATGAGTTGGTCATAGCGGAATCGCGGGTAGGAGGCTCGAACCCATAGAAAGCCCGATGAGAGAAGGAGAGTTTTTATGGCTAGAGCCAGGGGGAATAGTTCGGGAGGGGGATTGAGTGAGCTTGGGTTAAGGAATAGGATAGCTGTTAAAGTGTTTATTAGTATAATGTTTGCGTACTCGGCCAGAAAGAACAGAGCGAATGGACCGGCTGCATATTCTACATTAAAGCCGGAGACTAGTTCTGATTCCCCTTCTGTTAGGTCGAAGGGGGCACGGTTTGTCTCGGCAAGTGTGGAAATGTATCATATCATTGCCAGGGGTCAGGAGGAGAAGATAAGGTATAGAGGTTCTTGGGTGGTGGAGAGGGTGCTGAGAGTGTAGTTTCCGCTTAATATAATTATCGATAGGAGGATAATGGCTAATGTAACTTCATATGAGATAGTTTGTGCTACTGCCCGTAGGGCTCCGATGAGGGCGTACTTTGAGTTTGAGGCCCAGCCTGATCATAGGATGGAGTAAACTGCCAGACTTGATATGGCGAGGAGAAATAGGAGGCCTAGGTTTAAGTCAGCAAGGGAAAAGGGGAGTGGGAGGGGGATTCAGATTGTAATGGCTAGGAGGAGGGCTAGTATAGGAGTCATGAGGAAGAGAAGGGGAGAAGCAGTTGACGGGCGGATGGGCTCTTTGATGAATAGTTTTACTCCGTCTGCTACGGGTTGTAGGAGACCGAATGGTCCTACAATGTTTGGGCCCTTTCGAGCTTGCATGTAGCTTAGGATTTTTCGCTCTACTAATGTGAGGAAGGCAACTGCAATTAGGATGGGGATGGCATAGGATAGGGATATGGTAAGGTGGGTTAGGGCGGAGGGATGGGCCATGGGTTGGGGGCTAGGGAGAGGACTTGAACCTCTGGAGAAAGGGCTTAAGCCTTTTGCATTTACCGAGCTCTGCCACGCTAGCGACCCCTATTTCTAGGGGTGTGGTAGTAGGTCAGTTTGGCAATTTAGTTGGTTTCATTGCTTGCTAAGAGGGCGTGCTTGGTAGTATTGGCCCCACTTTTCCGGTCCTTTCGTACTGGGAAGAGTCCTGTCATAGATAGAAACCGACCTGGATTGCTCCGGTCTGAACTCAGATCACGTAGGACTATTAATCGTTGAACAAACGAACCCTTAATAGCGGCTGCACCATTAGGGTGTCCTGATCCAACATCGAGGTCGTAAACCTCCTTGTCGATATGGGCTCTTGAAGGAGATTGCGCTGTTATCCCTGGGGTAGCTTGGTCCATTAGTCAATTATATTGGGTCGGGTTACTATTAGTACGTTGAGGGGTTGCTCTTGGTTAAGAGAGGGGATCTTATTTTTGGAGGATTTATTTTTCTCCAAGGTCGCCCCAACCAAAAAATGTAGGCCAGTGCGGGAGTGGAGGTGGGCCTGGTTTAGGCAGAGGTTGTTTGTGGGGTGGCCTTAGATTTTTAAGTTCCACAGGGTCTTCTCGTCTTATGTGTTTATCCGTGCTTTTGCACAGGGAGATCAATTTCACTGATTATCTGTAGGAGACAGTTAAGACCTCGTTTAGCCATTCATACAAGTCTCGATTTATGGGACAATTGATTGCGCTACCTTTGCACGGTTAGGATACCGCGGCCGTTGAACATAGTGTCACTGGGCAGGCATCACCTTCAATACTTGGCTTGCTGAAGGCTATGTTTTTGGTAAACAGTCGGGCCCTGGGTTTGCTTAGTTCCTTCTACAGATTTAAATCTTTCTAGCGAGCGCTCCTGGGTTGGTAGTAACAGTTGTTGTCTGATACTGTGCCTTGTTGTAGTTTTCGTATCAATGTGCCTGTTAATTAGTGCGGGTGTAAGTTTGCGCTTGAGAGGGGTAGTCCGTAGTTACTCATTTTAGCATTAATGCTCCTATTATTATAGGTTGGCCTGTTAGTAAGGAGGGAGTCATATTGTTTCAAAATTTTTAAGTGTCGAGCTTTGACGCACTCTTTGTTGATGGCTGCTTTAGGGCCCACAGGGCTTACGTTAGGGTTGAATTATCCTCTGGGAGAGATTGGATTCTTTTTTAAGGGAGCTGTACCTCCTTTAAATTGCCCTTGGCTAATTACGTGGGGGTTAGATTGGGTGTCCTTGGAGAATAGCCGAGAGAGAACTTAGATTCGTTTCACAGGCAACCAGCTATCACCCAGCTCGATTGGCTTTTCACCTCTACTAACAAGTCATCCCACTCTTTTGCGACAGAGACGGGTTTGCTCGGGCAGCTGCTTGTGAGTAGCTCGCTTGGGTTTCGGGGCGGCAAGCTTAAGTTCACTTTGCTTGGGTGTTCTTGCTAAATCATGATGCAAGAGGTACAAGGGTTGGTCTTTGCTACTTGTGGCTTAGGTTTTCATTGTTATTTCATCTTTCCCTTGCGGTACGGATCTCTATGGCGCCAATTTGGGGTCTTTTCTATCGCCTATACTAGGACTTAGATGAATGTTTTGGTTTTCGATGAAGTTAATTCTTAATTATTTCATTAAAGCATGGTTGGGCTAGAGTTTGGCTTCAAGACGATCTGTGTGGTGTGCAGATATCTTTCAGGTGTAAGCTGAATGCTTTGTATTATAGCTACGTCTTGGTGTGCTAAGTGCACCTTCCGGTACACTTACCTTGTTACGACTTACCTCGTCTTCAGCTAACGGGTGTATTATCTATGGAGAGGAGTAGCTCGTGAGGAGGGTGACGGGCGGTATGTACGTGCCCCAGGGCCGACTTAAAGGGGGCGTGATTGTCCCACTTTACTGCTAAATCCACCTTCCAGGGGAGTTTCATGCCCCTTTTCGTAGGGTTTTCTATATTAGGAAATGTAGCCCATTTCTTCCCCCTCATGGGCTATACCTTGACCTGTCTTATTAGTGGGGGTTGGGGACTATTGGGCCCACTGTTGTGCTCTCAAGGGAGGTGGGCTGGCGACGGCGGTATATAGGCTGCTTTGGCAAGAAGGGGTTGGGTGTATCGTGGGTTATCGATTACAGAACAGGCTCCTCTAGGTGGGTTTGGGGCACCGCCAAGTCCTTAGAGTTTTAAGCGTTTGTGCTCGTAGTCCTCGGGCGGATGTTTTAGTGCGGAAAACATCAAGATTTAGGGCTAGGCATAGTGGGGTATCTAATCCCAGTTTGTGTCCTGGCTTTCGTGGAGTTTAGTTGGTCGCGGGCACTAGGGTCATTTTAGCTAGAGATCTTATGTGTGACATGGGCTTATGACAGCTCAGTAACATTTTGGCCCTAGTTGACAGGATATCGTGGTACCACTCTTTACGCCGCATACGATTAGTTTGGGTTTCTTGTGTGACCGCGGTGGCTGGCACAAGATTTACCAACCCTAGCATTGCTATGGCTGAGTCAAGCTTTCGCTTATAGCTCAATGTCAATTACTGCTGAATACCCGTGGGGGTGTGGCTGAGCAAGGCGTCTTAGGCTGCGACAGGGTGGCGTGCCTGATGCCTGCCCCTTGTGCCTTGGTAAGGAGCCGTGGGCATTTACACTGGGGCGCGGATGCTTGCATGTATATACCTAGCAAGAACTAATGGTAAGGTTAGGACTAAGTCTTTTGTTCCCGGGTGCATGTCGAGCAGCCATCTTGGCATCTTCAGTGCCATGCTTTAGTTGATGTAAGCTACGGGAACCACTCAGATCATTGGCTTGATTGTTGTTCGATCATTGGCTTGATTGTTGTTCGATCATTGGCTTGATTGTTGTTCGATCATTGGCTTGATTGTTGTTCGATCATTGGCTTGATTGTTGTTCGATCATTGGCTTGATTGTTGTTCGATCATTGGCTTGATTGTTGTTCGATCATTGGCTTGATTGTTGTTCGATCATTGGCTTGATTGTTGTTCGATCATTGGCTTGATTGTTGTTCGATCATTGGCTTGATTGTTGTTCGATCATTGGCTTGATTGTTGTTCGATCATTGGCTTGATTGTTGTTCGATCATTGGCTTGATTGTTGTTCGATCATTGGCTTGATTGTTGTTCGATCATTGGCTTGATTGTTGTTCGATCATTGGCTTGATTGTTGTTCGATCATTGGCTTGATTGTTGTTCGATCATTGGCTTGATTGTTGTTCGATCATTGGCTTGATTGTTGTTCGATCATTGGCTTGATTGTTGTTCGATCATTGGCTTGATTGTCTGGGCTGGAGAGCTAGGGGCTTGAGTGATGGGGGAGTTTGTTGGTGGGTTGTTTGCATTGGTAGGGGGGTTTACTTAAAATTTTGGGGTGATTTTTTGGCAAATAACAAATGAATAAATACGTTGATATTTATTAATGTAATTTGGGCGGAAATGACATGTGAAATGATCATGCAAACAATAAATGATGAAAAATCAATGAATATTTTAGTCAAAAGTTCCTAGTGTTGTTAGGAAATTTAGAGGAAGTGTAAAATGGAAATATCATGTCCAACAAGCATTCACTAAACTGCCCCATTTACCGGGGGGGTGAGAATACCATAACCAAATGCAACGCAAAGTGCATCAGTGTCAAGATGATTCCCCATATACTTCAACCGTCTCATTCAGTAATCCTTGAGGACCAGAAACCGTCCGCCGGGCAGTGTATGCTCAGGTCTTAGACTGTATTCACCCGGTGCACTGGAGGGGCAGCCTGAAGACGCCCCAAAAAAAAAAGGGAACCAACAGTGCCAAACCTCTAGGATGCCGCGATTACGAGGTGAAATGTTGATATATAGCCAACCAGATGTCTCGTGAAAAGCAAGTTATGAGGATCAACCGATATATGGCCCTGATATAGGAACCAGAGGTACAAAAGAGCAAGTAGTGCTAGGGGTGTAGGGGGAAAGAATGGTCCTGAAGCTAGTAACGTAGGGTCTTACTAACGCCGGGTTGCTGATTTCTCGTGAGGTGTACGATCAATAAATAACCTGGTACGATAGCCACCGGCACGGTCAAGCAGGGATATTTTCTCGGAAAGTATTGGGTTAGTATGTCTTAGATACATTAATGGAAATGTCCAGTGTGCATTGAGTGGTATATCCTTGGTTACATGAAGTTCTTATGTCTTATGAGCATTGAATTGTATGTCTATCGAGCATTTAAGTATATGTCATTAGTATCATTACAGAGTTATGTCAGCTGTTTACATGAACATTTATGTCATTAGTACATTAATATATTAGTCCTAGTAGCATTACTGTTATAAGTACTAGATATCTCAATGTAATGTGGACTATAAATTAATGCAATCAGTACATAGCAGTCCCATGGATTCCATGGGGGGGTAGGGGGGGGAGGGATTTTTAAGGTTTTTGGGGGT